AATAATCTAATTGAAGTTTAGTAATTTAGTAATAAATAATAATAATAATTGAAGTCAAAGTTATAATAAATTAAATTTATTTAAAATAATTAATTAAATAATTAAATAATAATAATATATATATAATAATAAATAATTAATTAATAATAATTAAATAATATATAATAATAAATGAATTGAAATTTAGTAATTAAAAAATAATAATCTAATTGAAGTTTAGTAATTCTTGTTTTTGGAGAGAGGGTTCCATTGGCGTGCATCCAGTAGGAATTGAACCTACGACTTCGCCAATTATGAGTTGGGCGCTTTAACCATTCAGCCATGGATGCTTCGGGGGAATCCTCGTACCTGGTGAATAACCAAATTCCAATTGAAGTGAAATCTTTTAGATAAATCAATGCATTAAAGGAGGTAAACATGCAAAAAATGCATCAATTCAAATACTGGATTTTCGAATTCAGAGAGATATTTAGAGAGATCCGGAATTCTCGCGATTTCTTATATTCATGGACTCAAATTAATTCAGCGGTATCTTTCATTCACATTTTTTTCTATCAAGAGAGTTTGATAAAACTCTTGGACTCCCGAATTTGGAGTATCCTACTTTCACGCAATTCACAGGGTTTAACAAGGAATCGATATTTCACGATCAATAATGTAGTATTCTTTGTAGTAGGGATCCTTCTATATCGTATTAACAATCGAAAGATGATCGAAAGAAAAAATTTCTATTTGACAGGACTTCTCCCTATACCTATGAATTCCATTGGACCCAGCAATGATGAGAGATTGGAAGACTCAAAAGATTCAACCAATATCAATAGGTTGATTGTCCCGCTCCTGTATCTTCCAAAAAGAAAAAATATATCTCAGAGATCTTTTTTCTCTGATAGATGGTCAGAACTTCATCTGGATTCAAATCCTACTGAGAGGTCCAGTAGAGATCCGAAATTGTTAAAGAAAGAAGAAGATGTTTCTTTTCTTTTTTCCAGGCGATCGGAAAATAAAGAAATAGAAAATATAGTCAAGATAAGTATGTATTTACAAAAGACTGTCTCAATTCATCCTATTTCATCCGATCCAGGATGTAATATGGTTACGAAGGATGAACTTGACAATTCTAATAAGATTTCCTTATTGAACAAAAACCCACTCTTTGGTTTATTGCATCTATTCCAGGACCGGAACAGGGGGGGATACATGTTACACCACTATTTGGAATCAGAAGAGAGATTTCACGAACTGGCGGATCTATTCAATCTATCAATAACCGAGCCGTATCTGGTGTATCATAAGCGATTTTCTTTTTCTATTGATTCTTTCAAATCGGATCCAAAACGATTCTTAAGTGAGGTATTCAGGAATGAATCAAAAAAGAAATCTTTATTGGTTCTACCTCCTCTTTTTTATGAAGAGAATGAATCTTTTTATCGAAGGATCATAAAAAAATGGGTCCGCACCTCTTGTGGGAATGATTTGGAAGATCCAAAACCAAAAATAGTGGTATTTACTAGTAACAACATAATGGAGGCAGTCTATCAATATAGATTGATCCAAAATCTGATTAAAATACAATATAGTATCTATGGGTACATAAGAAATGTATGGAATCGATTAATTAAAAAGAATAGATTCGATCGCAATTTCGAATACGGAATTCAAAGGTATCAAATAGAAAATGATACAATGAATCATAGAACTATAATGAAATACACGATCAACCAACATTTATCAAATTGGAAAAAGAGTCAGAAGAAAAGGTTCGATCCTCTTATTTGGATTTCTCGAACTGAGGGATCCGTGAATAGGGATCCTAATGCATATAGATACAAATGGTCCAATGGGACCGAGAATTTCCAGGAAAATTTGGACCATTTCATTTCCGAGCAGAATAGCCGTTTTCGAGTAGTGTTTGATCGATTACGTCTTACTAAATATTCAATAAATTGGTCTGAGGTTATCGACAAAAAAGATTTATCTAAGTCACTTTGTTTCTTTTTGTCCAAGTTTCTTCCCTTTTTGTCTAAATCACTTCCTTTTTTCTTTGTTAGTTTCGGGAGTATGCCCGTTCATAGGTCCCAGATCCACATCTATGAATTGAAAGGTCCGAATGATCCACTCTGTAATCAGTTGTTAGAATCAATAGGTCTTCAAATAGGTCATTTGAAAAAAAGTAAACCCTTCTTATTGGATGACTACCATACTTCCCAAAAATCGAAATTATTGATCAATGGGGGACCAATATCACCATTTTTGTTCAATAAGATACCAAATAGGATGACGGATTCCTATTTCTCAATGATATCCCACGGTCAAGACAATTGGTTGAATCCCGTGAAACCGTTTCATAGAAGTTCATTGATATCCTCTTTTTTTAAAGCAAATCGACTGCGATTCTTGAATAATCCATATAATTTAGGCTTCCATTGTAACACAAGATTCTCTTTTTATGTGGAAAGGGCCTGTATCAATAATTATGATTTTATGTATGGACAATTCCTCAATATCTTGTTCAGTCGAAACAAAATATTTTCTTTGTGCGGCGGTCAAAAAAAACATGCTTTTTTGGAGAGGGATACTATTTCACCAATCGAATTACAGGTATCTAACATTTTAATACCTAAGGATTTTCCACAAAGTGGTCACGATAGAACTTTTTACTCGATCGCAGACATTTTGGGAACACCTCTAACAGAGGAAGAAATAGTCCATTTTGAAAGAATTGATTTTCAACCTCTTTCAGATATGAATCTACCTGATTCAGAAGGGAAGAACTTGGATAAGTATCTCAATTCCAACATGGGTTTGATTCAAACTCCATATTCTGAGAAATTTTTCCCATCCGAAAAGAGGAAAAAACGCAGTCCTTATGTAAAAAAATCCCTTGAGAAAAGGGAGATGTATAGAACCTTTCAAATAGATAGTTTTTTTGAAACTCTCTCAAAATTGAATAGATTCAAAAGATATATACCATGGTTACTTACCTCGACAGGGCACAAATATCTAAAATTGATATTTTTAGATACTTTTTCAGACCTAGTGCCGATACTAAGTAGCAGTAAAAAATTCCAAAAATTGATATCCATTTTTCATGATATTATGCATGGATCAGATATATTATGGGGAATTCTTCAGAAAAAATTGTGTCTTTCACAATGGAATCTGATAAGTGAGATTTCGAGTAAGTCTTTCCATAAACTTCTGCGCGAAGAAATTATTCATCGAAATAATGAGTCACCATCGACACATCTGAGATCGCTAAATATTCAGGAGTTCCTCTATTCAATCCTTTTCCTTCTTCTTGTTACTGGATATCTCATTTATACACATCTTCTCTTTGTTTCTCGATTGTATGGTGAGTTACAGACAGAGTTTCAACAGGTCAAATCTTTGATGATTCCATCATACATGATTGAGTTGGAAAAACTTCTGGATAGGTATCCTATATCGGGACTTAATTCTTTCTGGTTAAAGAATCTTTTTCTAGTTGCTATGGAACAATTAGGAAATTTTATAGAAGAAAGACGAGGTTCTGCTTCTGGCGGCAACATGCTATGGGGTGGTGGTGCCATTTATGAGGTCAAATCCATACGTTCTAAGAAGAAAGATTTTAATCTCATCGATCTCATAAGTATTATACCAAATCCCATGAATCAAATAGCTTTTTCGAGAAATACTAGACATCTAAGTCATACAAGTAAATCGATATATTCCTTGATAAGAAAAAGAAAAAACGTAAATAGTGATTGGATTGATGATAAAATAGAATCCTGGATCTCGAAGAGTGATTTGATTGCTGATAAAGAAAGAGAATTCTTGGTTCAGTTCTCTACCTTAACGACAGAAAAAGGGATTGATCAAATTCTATTGAGTCTGACTCATAGTGATCATTTATCAAAGAATAACTCTGGTTATCAAATGATTGAACAACCGGGAACAATTTACTTACGACATTTAATTGACATTCATAAAAAGGATCTAATGAATTATGAGTTCAATACATCCTGCTTAGCAGAAAGACGGATATTTCTTGCTCATTCTCAGGCAATCACTTATTCACAAACCCCGTGTGGGGTTAGTAGTTTTGATTTACCATCCCATGGGAAACCCTTTTCGCTCCGCTTAGCGCTACCCCTAGGAGGGGGTATTTTAGTGATAGGTTCTATAGGAACTGGACGATCCTATTTGGTCAAATACCTAGCGAAAAACTCTTATGTTCCTTTCATTACAGTATTTCTGAACAAGTTCCTGGATAACCATCCTAAGGGTTTTAATATTGATGAGAATGATAGTGAAGAGAAAATTTTTGATGATAGAGAGGGTACCATTTACAGTCTTTTACCTAGTAACGATAGTCAGGATAGTAACTATAGTTACGATAGTGATGATAGTGAGGATTTCGACCGTGACCTTGATAGGGAGCTCAAGTTTATAACTATGAAGGATGTGCTACCTAGCGATCTGATACCGGAAATAGACCGATTTTTAATCACCCTTCAATTCGAATTAGCAAAAGCAATGTCTCCTTGTATAATTTGGATTCCAAACATTCATGATCTGAATATGAATCAGTGCAATGACTTATCCCTCGGTCTATTAGTGAACTATCTCTCTAGGGATAGTGAAAGATGTTCCACTAGAAATATTCTTGTTATTGCTTCGACTCATATTCCCCAAAAAGTAGATCCCGCTCTAATCGCTCCGAATAAATTAAATACATGCATTAAGATACGAAGGCTTCTTATTCCACAACAACGAAAGCACTTGTTTACTCTTTCATATACAAGGGGATTTCACTTGGAAAAGAAAATGTTCCATACTAATGGATTTGGGTCCATAACGATGGGTTCCAACATACGAGATCTTGTAGCACTTACCAATGAGGCCCTATCAATTAGTATTATACAAAAGAAATCTATAATAGACACTAATATAATTAGATGTGCTCTTCATAAACAAACTTGGGATTTGCGATCTCAGATAAGATCAGTTCAGGATCA